TACGGAATGCATTAATAAAAAAAAAAAGAAGGGATAACAAAAAGAAGTGGTAATGGGAGCATTTGTACTATATGTGCAAATTAAAATCGGGCGGATCTTTACCCGGAGTAGAGCATAAACCTAAAAATATTAAAGAGGCCCATTTAAGAACAAGAAAATGGCATCGTGATTTGGATTGAATCTCGATGAAACAATCCATCAATGAAAAGTTAATTGGATAAGTTTAATGAATTCTTTTTTATATTATACGTTATAAGGAAAGGAAGACAAACTCGTGTTTAGTGAAAAAAAAATCCTTTTATTATAAGTTAGAAGGAAATTGCTATGAAAAAAGAAAAAGTATTGGAATCTACACATTGATTCTTTTTTTTGAACCGTATGCGTCAAAAGGCGCCTGTACGGTTCCAGGGGGGATACAATTTGACCCTAATCAACCGACTTTATCGAGAAAGATTACTTTTTTTAGGTCAAGAGGTTGATAGCGAGATCTCAAATCAACTTATTGGTCTTATGATATATCTCAGTATCGAGAATGATACCCAAGAGCTGTATTTGTTTATAAACTCCCCTGGCGGATGGGTAATACCGGGGGTGGCTCTTTATGATACTATGCAATTTGTGCAACCAGAGGTACATACAATATGCATGGGAGCAGCCGCTTCAATGGGATCTTTTATCCTGGTCGGAGGAGAAATTACCAAACGTCTAGCATTCCCTCACGCTTGGCGCCAATGAGGCTTTTATTTGAGAGAAAAAAGAAGACTATGCCTTCGCCATATGAAATATGTAAGTAATAATAGCATGGCACTTTGAATTCGATATAAGAAATTTTGTTTTCAAAACATTAGATTATGTATCGAGAGAGTAATATGAGAAAAAGGTATTTCCTATTTTATTATCGGAAGTCCAGTTCAGCGTCACAAACTTTTTTTCACACCAGAGGTCTCTTAACAATATTTATAGTATAGAGCAAAAAAAAAAAACAATATTCTTTTTTCCTTAGTTTATTTGATCAAACAAAAAAGCAACTTTGGGATTGCTGAATGACAGACAAATCGCAGACAAAAAAATATAATAAATATATAAAGCAACGGAGCCACCATAGTATTTTTGAATTCTTCCGAAAGGAAGGGTGGTAAGTTGATCATTTACCGATCGGGGTCTGATCCACCGAGGGTAAGGGTCAATTTTATTGTAGAGCCGTATGCAATGCATAATGCCCGTACGGTTGTTCGATTCTATCTTTTTTTCTTGTTATTCTTTTATCTTCTTCCCCTCATCATGCCAAATAGAGAAACCTTTTATTATCTTATATCATCAGGGTAATGATTCATCAACCTGCTGGTTCTTTTTCTGAAGTAGCAACGGGAGAATTCGTCCTGGAAGTGGGAGAACTGCTGAAACTACGTGAAACCCTGACAAGGGTTTATGTACAAAGAACGGGCAAACCCTTTTGGGTTGTATCCGAAGACATGGAAAGAGATGCTTTTATGTCAGCAACAGAGGCCCGAGCTTATGGAATTGTTGATCTTGTAGCGGTTGAATGACAATAGCCTGGATTTCGTGTCAATTCGTAATTTAAAATGAACCCTACCAATTAATATTCTATGACTTTTATTTATTCTATTGAATAAAAGTAATTCATAATCATTCGGTTAGGATCGATCTAAACCAGACCATTATGTATATAATTCAATATGCCAACGATTAAACAACTTATTAGAAATACAAGACAGCCAATTAGAAATGTCACAAAATCCCCCGCGCTTCGGGGATGCCCTCAGCGTCGAGGAACATGTACTAGGGTGTATGTGCGACTCGTTCAGATCATGAACTAGAACAAAGGAAAGAGAACAATGTTTGAATATCAATGATCAACTAGGATAAAACGGAAAAACGAGCTACATTTCCTATCTAAAAATATGAAAATAGATCATATCCTTTTTATTGTGTATGAAATTTATGGTTTCTTTTGGTGTAAAACCACTCACCTCAATTCAAGATGAGAAGCAATTCTCCATTGGTAGCAAATGGTTATCCATTAAGCGGAGGAAATCTTAGTTAACATAGACCCGAACGGACTAACAGGGTCAGCTACACAGCCAACTTTCAGAATTAAATACCGTTACTGTATAGGTGGAGCTCGTTGTGAAAGACCTATTACTGGATAATTCATAGGTAGAGCCAAAGAATGTGAACTATACAAGTTAGCAATAACATTGATTAAATGAAATTGAAATAAGGCTCCGGTGTATAGAGAAGACCTCACCGTTTAAGAAGTAACCATAGAAACGATGGAATCCACTATTTCTTTATCATTGCTATTTTTTTTATACCTAGTATAGTACAATTTCTTATTTTGAGGAGAAAGGCCTAGAAAAAATAAAAAATCGTGGTTGGGAAGGTTATAGTAGCCAAAGCCATTGGAATTTTTAGTTTATACATTGGAAAATCCGTTTTGTTATTAATATACTAGGAAAGGGGCAAAAGAATAACTGAAAGAAAGGAAATCTATTAGTTATTCGTTAAAGTTTCATTTATTCAATGACCAGAATTAGACGGGGATATATCGCTCGGAGACGTAGAACAAAAATTCGTTTATTTGCATCAAGCTTTCGGGGGGCTCATTCAAGACTTACTCGAACTATTACTCAACAAAAAATAAGAGCTTTGGTTTCGGCTCATCGGGATAGGGATAGGCAAAAAAGAAATTTTCGTCGTTTGTGGATCACTCGAATAAACGCAGCAATTCGTGAAAAGGGGATATGCTATAGTTATAGTAGATTAATAAATGATCTGTACAAGAGACAGCTGCTTCTTAATCGTAAAATACTTGCACAAATAGCTATATCAAATAGGAATTGTCTTTATATGATTTCCAATGAGATCATAAAATAAAAGAAGTAAGTTGCAAGGAATCCACCGGTAAAATGGAGTTGCCCGGAGAATGAACTCCGGGAAGGTCGAATAAAAATGAATAGAATATGATAAAATATGAGAAAGCAGTCAAAATAAATATGAATCAACACGTTCAATACAAAAATTTCTTCTTCCCAGATTATTATTTTTTTTCTTACGACACGGGAATTCAATCCGGATTCTTGGCTTTTTCCAACAAAATATAAATTCGAGTTTGAGTTCGGATGGGTATTTGAATTCAAGTGAAGAAAGAGTAAACCTATCTTTTTCTGGCTCTAAGACTAGGAGTTCTAGTGGTCGACTCGTTTCTTTCAAATTGTTTCTCATTATTAAGAAAAGGTAACAAAGATAAAATACGAGCTTGTTTTATAGCAATAGTAATTAATCGTTGTTGTTTCAAGGTCAACCTATTCACTCGTCTAGATAATATTTTTCCCTGTTCACTAATAAATCGACTAATTAAACTCATGTTTTTATAATCAATTCGATCCCCCGATTGGATCGGGGGCAAACGCCTACGAAAAGATCGCTTGGATTTAAGAAAAGTTCGCTTGGATTTATCCATGGTTTGGTTAGTTTATTTCTTATCCCTAAAATCCTATTTCAGCCGTATCTCTAATTAGAATAAATAAATAGGATTTGGTTTGTTTATAATTATCTTTAACTATGTTAAATATGTTATATATATAATTTCATTTTCCCTTTCCTTGTAAGATGTAAGATAAGGCGCAGGTGCTCCGTTCGATCTATTTCTTTATCTCTCCGTGAATCGTCTGTTTGTTACAATATGGACAGAATTTTTGCAACTCCAATCGATTAGGCGTATTGTGCCGGTTCTTTTCAGTAATATATCTGGAAATGCCCGCTGATTCCTTATTAACACTGTTTTGAACACAAATGGTACATTCTAAAAGAACCGGTATTCGCATATCTTTACCCTTGGCCATGAACCTCCTTTGGATTTTTATTTACTCAACTCTTTTCTTTCATTTCAATCCGAAACGAAAAAGAAGAAAGAAAAACAAAATATAATTTTTAACTTTCTATTCTCTTATGCAAGATTTCGCCAATATAGGAAATAAGATAGAAAGATTTCTAAACTATATTTCTAATCACAATACAGTATTTCATATAAGTATCTTGTGTAATACTCTTTCCCTAGAACCATAGTTTTTATTTGACTTCCAGAGAATTAATTTAATTCCAACCTGAACCTGAGTCTCGCAGCTGTTGAATGTACTTTTATTCTTTCTCTTTCCTCCCTTATTATAAAAAAGGGAAAAAAGAGAAACGATAGGGGGCCGATATTTAATTGTATCTCTAATCTTCTTTATTCCTTCCCACGTCAATAACTAGAATGAAAAAAAGGGGAACGTCAACGCATCCGGGAAAAAACGATTAATCTCTATCAATAAACCTGCCAAAGAACCGAACCATAGAGTACTTAGTACCGGTGCCACGGAAAGATATGTTTTTAGATCTCGCATTGAAAAATCTCCTTCATTTTATTGTAATACATAAGATAATACATATTGAAATGTAAAATCATCCAGTAAATAAGATTTCCTTTTTTTTAATACAGAAAAAAATGTCCTTTTCTTCCTCAATATTCCCCAAAAAGAATCATTTATTTTTCCTAGGGGTTCCGCTCCATATTTCATATAGATAGAAGTATTTTACTATTATTATATGTTAAATAAGACCAAAAAGACGAAATGGCCATCAAAATTCTAGATTTTAATAGAGGCGATAACGATGTGGAAAACAAGACAGGAATTCTCTACAATGACACTGTAGACCAATGGAAGGGATGTAGCGCAGCTTGGTAGCGCGTTTGTTTTGGGTACAAAATGTCACGGGTTCAAATCCTGTCATCCCTACCTATTACTGCTCCTTTGAGCAGTAACGAGGGATTTTTTGAGATCAATTCACATTAGACATATCATATAGAATCTTTCATTCTTATGATAATATATAGTGTAGCATACAAGATGTATTGGGGCCAATCCTTTTCTTTACAGCCTTATATTTTGTGAGAAGAAAGCGCTCTTAGTTCAGTTCGGTAGAACGTGGGTCTCCAA